TCGAATCAGGCCGCCCCTTGCCTTGAAAGAATTCACAGGCGGCCACCAGCTTTCATAAATTCTATCAATAAGGGGAGATCTGCTGCTTACTGCTCACGGAAACATCCGACCTATACTATAGTCAAGTCGTCCGCCTATCTTTCTGATCTCTCTTCCTTCTATTTATCAAATTTTTGGCTTTGACCAATTCAAGGTGAAAAAAAAGGGGTTGGCTAAAGCTAAAAAAGGGGAAGAGAGGATAGCTTTGGGGTACGCTCACTTCTTCATTTTTTTTTAGGTTATCGATATTATCAATAGCTCTTTTTAGTGGGGAGGAATAGTGCAGGAATGGCGGTTCTCAGACGAGGGAATCGTTCCTCTCTAAAAAAAAAGATAGGCTAGAATGAATGCTTCTATCGATAGAGCTTTCACTAAAGCATATAGAATAGTTTTTTTGCCTTTCCATTCCGTTCTTACTATATCATGGGCAGTTGGGTTGGAATCCGTGTGATGGTTCGAGAGTCAAATATTCTTCGCATCCATCTTCGGCCTTGTGTTAGAAATGTCCCGCGGGACTGAGTTAGTGGTCGAGTCGTTTTTGGTAATTGACACCCGTCGCATTAGTTTCAATTCATATGTTACCATTCATAGTGAAGTAGCCCTCTTTTTGATGTCTTTGTGCCTTATTCTATCTATCAAAGTCCTTCTTTGTCTATAGCTCGGGTCAGTCCCCCATGGTCTGCTTTGATTTTATCGGACAGTGCCGGCCCGCATCAGGGACTCTCGTGCGAGCCATACAACGTTCCCAGGCAGGAACAGCTCCTTTCCTTGAGCTCCCTATTTAGTTCCTCCCATCCCGGGCGTTGATCTCGCAACGGCCCTCCAGCATGTCCTCATATCGCGTCCGTCACCACTGCAGCGCATCCCCAGATAGATACTTGCCATTGTGACTTGGTCGTAAAAAGAGGCACAAACAGAAAGTACTATTCCATATCCCAAAAGTCTTCGATCCTTAGCATCTCGGGTGCCAACGAATGCCTTTGGTTTCGCTTGATTCGAACCATCTCCGTCGAGCCACTGCTTACGGCCTTATGTAGTATGGGGACCTCGCCCCTATTCTCTAAAGCTTGCCACCCCGTGGAAGGTCACACAAGAAGGCTATTCGACCGACAAAACTTAGGAATTAGTGCGTGCTGAAAAATGGACTTTTCTTTCTATTCTAAGTGAAGGGCTGGAGAAAGAATCTTGCATCTATCTCGAGTTGCTCCCTTGAGCGATTAACCGTGATTGTATAGCTGTACGGAATCCCCCTGGGAGTTAAGGGATAGGTGAAAGAGGAGGGGGTGGAAGAACTACTTCAAGTCATCCATAAGATTCCATACCTTTCTGGCTATACGGAAGGGCGGAATGGATCATCAGGGGGTGGAAATTTACTCCAATTGGAATACTGGCTTTTCCATAGGGATTGCATGCCCATTTTAGGGATTAATCACTTCACGGGAGAGAACACGAGGGATGAGCGACGATCGGCCTACGTTTTGACTAGTCATCATCGGTTTACCCGCTTGCTGAAACCACCCTCCATAGCCGATTGGATGGTTGGATAGCCACTCAACTCTTCACTATACTTCCTGTATCCCACTCCCCTCTCTATCTCTCTCGACCCATTCACCGGAGTATGTTGGGCTGGAATGCCTCCATTCCCATCTCTTTATGATCTCTGGGCCTTCCCGATATTAGATATTCCCGGCGCAGAAGCATATTCATGCATAATACTCAAATAAGAATTTACCCTCTCCATATAGGGGTAGGAATCCCTAGAAGAGGATAGAAGGTCATTTTGTCATCAGTGGAAAAGCATGCGTGATAAGGATACTCCTCTATGCGAATGTTCTAGCTTTCAAAGGACGGGGAGGAGGAAGGGAGTTTCGGGAACAAAGCCAGCCCCCAGATTTAAAAGTTAAGCCCTACCCTAGTAATATCTTTTCCCTATCTAAGCTATATCAACATAGCCAACTATAAAACTAATGCGCTTGTCAATGAATTCTTGGTGTAATACGTAAATGATTGGTGTCAGAATTTTTCACTGATCAGTCTCATCCGTGTAAGAATTTGGAATTCCTCTTCCAACTCGTCCCGGAATGGGCGTTATGGCAAAGAACAAGAAGAACACAATAGGAGGAATTTGTCCAATAGTAACAAATGGTGCCTCCACAGGTTGACATCCGATCCAACCTAGTAGTAAGCGATCCGCCAAAAGCAACCAAAATATTCCTTGGTGAATAGGGCGAAAACTTGAACTACGCACGTACATACTTTTAAAAAAAGGTAAAGCCAACAGACATATAAAAACAGGTGCTATTGCGGCTACACCTCCCGATTTGTCAGGTATACTACGAAGAATGGCATGGATCGGTAGGAAATACCATTCCGGCACAATATGAGGCGGGGTGGGCATCGGATTAGCAGGTATATAATTGTCGGGATGCCCCAAAACATTAGGAGCATAAAAAATCCAAATGGAAAAAAAGATAGCAAAAGCTACCCAACCTACTAGATCCTTTACATAAAAATAAGGGTAAAAAGAAATTTGATCCATCTCTGAATGTACACCCAATGGATTATTTGATCCATATTGATGCAATGCGGCCAGATGAAGAAGACTGGCGCCTACTAAAATAAAGGGGAGTAAATGATGAAGACTAAAAAAACGATTTAAGGTGGCATTGTCCACGGAGAAACCACCCCAAAGCCAAGTAACTATGGTATCTCCTACTACAGGTATGGCGCTAGCTAAGCTTGTAATTACAGTAGCTCCCCAAAAGCTCATCTGACCCCAAGGTGGTACGTATCCTGTAAAAGCTGTCACAATCATTAATAGGAAGATTACAACTCCGATACACCGAACAAATTCCCTAGGACTGCTATAACTCGCATGATATAGACCACGAAAAATATGAAGGTGAACCACAATGAGAAACATACTAGCCCCATTAGCATGCATATAACGGAGCAACCAGCCCCCTTCAACATCTCTCATAACGTGTTCTACGCTGTTGAAAGCCAGATCCACATGAGGTGTGTAATGCATAGCTAAAAAAACGCCAGTCACTATCTGAATTACCAAACAAATACCAGCTAACGAACCGAAGCCCCACCAATAACTAAGATTGCTCGGGGTTGGATAATCTATCAAATGTTGATTAAGTGTGGAGGATATAGGTTGTTTTAGAAGAGATAATCGTTGGTTCCTTATAGTCATTTTTTTCTCTTTCCTATCGTGACAACTCTGGTTCCCCCACCTTTTTTTCGTTCTGGGGCCCTACTTAAAAAAAAAGAATAAATAATTTTTTATAGTACCTTTTCTTTCTATCCTTAGAAGTTGGGCGAGAGAAAGTCAATATGATATTTGCGTTGGTTTTTCCAACGAAACTAAGCACTTTTTTTTCTTTATCATTCGGAAGGCTCAGTCCCACACTCTGACTTCAATGATGGGAACAACCCCCGCACTCCGGCGCTCCAATGAACAACAGTTCTCCGCCTTACTTTATTTAGAATAAATAGTGGTCGATCCCTCGGGAGTTACATTCGTAACTTAATGTTATGTTCACGTTCACGCGGTGATATTATATCCAAGAGTACTACCCTGTACGTAGTCTATGTCTGGGGAGCATACTTGACAGGAGATAGACACAGGCGGTAGATAGGTCCCCCACTTCGATTCCTGCCCCGTTAGCATCTCCGATCCGAGATAAGGGATTACTCCGTTAGGTCTTTTCGGTCCGGAGCCGGCCGGTAATGGACCTACTTACCTTGCTTGTGGACCAGCTGCGGAGCTAACCCTTGTTTTATGGGTTTGGCGGTTGCTACCAAGACGATTTCTTTATGCCCATCAAAGGACCTCGAGATGCTAATCCACGAAAAACGATACGAGAAATTCGAAAGAACTCATATACGGAACGAGGGCGACCCGTGGAAATACATCGGTTTCTTACTCGTGCAAAGGAACTATTTCTTGGCAACTTGGACAACTTATAACGAAGTTTGTCCCGCATATCACTAGGAAGATCGGAATCTTTACAAAAGGCTTTATAAAGCTTTCGTCTCAATTCATATTTAGCCGCGAGCAATCTGCGTTTGTGATCTCGTATATTTCGCTTCTCCGACATCTCTTACTGAGTTTCTCCCTCATCTTTTTGCAAAAAGCCGCTCCACGGTGGTAAAGTCTCATCTTGTGTGTTGGCCGAAGTTACAATAGTCACATTGAACCCTCGAATATGTTCGAAGATCTCGAAATGATCTTCCAGTTCCGGGGAGAATTCGCAAAACTCCGTTTCCATCGAGAATTGAATGGAGTTTTCCCGTATTTCGACCGGAGAATCTAACAGAGACATTACTGTCGAAATTCTGACCGAAAAATTAGACATTCCATGCCCTCGGAGAGTGCTTTGTCGTGCTAGGTCACTGACATATCCTTTGTCTTTTTTTGACCCCAAGAATGGATTGGATCGAAACGACTTTCCTGTCGAACCCCTTTGTGTCTGTATGAATTTCTGACCGCGCGGAATCTCCATAGCCAATTTTCCATTTTTAATTATTAAATCATAGGGTGCCTTAGGTACTAATCTTATTTCACACAATCCAGGAACTTCCATAACGTTGGCGTTATTCAGTTTGAGCAACGGATCCTGACGTGATACATCTTCGTAATGAAAATTGAGTGGAAACATAGTGAAGTGATTGATTTAGACAAAAAAATTCCCTCCAGACAGAAAGAGAGTCTTTCCAGCACGGAGTAGTGAATAACGAAAGTGAGATGTGCTTGGCTGTTGACCAACAGAAAGGATGCATGGGAAAAAGACCAAAGATGCACAAACGAAAGGAAGAAGGAGAGGCTAACGAGATAGGGGCGACACCTAATCCCACGCATAAGCCACAGCTCCTTCCCTGCTCATTTAAAAAAAATATTCTCCTTAACATAGGCGGGTCCCCCGTCTTGGAGCCCCTGCCTAACTTTATCTAACAAGTCGAGCTCCAGAGCGTCTCTTCCCCAAACAGGGAGCCCATGCTGCTGGTCCAGCAGGTCGCGCCTTTGGTCTAAGAAGTCCAAAAAGGCTTCTTTCGGATTGTAGGGGGCCTCTTCGGCCAAGGACGGATGCTGGGAAAGCACCACTTGGAAAAAAGACAAACAGTTATGTCTCTGTTCCCGGATCTGTAGGTCCCTGCTCTCAAAGTCGAGTAAGCTGTTATACTCGCTTTGAGAGGCAGCTTGCTCTAGCCCCAGTTTAACGCTTTGCCAGTAGTCCCCTTTTGCCTTATCTAGCAGAAAGGGACTGTTGTCCCGCTCGAGTCTTTGAACTCGATTGTGAAGGGACGCTTCCAAGCTAGCGTTGGGGACCACAGATCCTTGGTGCGAAGGTCCGGCTTCATCACACCGTGGGATCGACGAATTAACAGACGTGCCCTCCATTTCAGTTTCGGAAAAGGGCTCTGCTAAGACGTCGAGGTCAAAATTTGTCCAACCCGAGTCCCTACTGCTACCCCCTCCAGGCTTCGATCCGCCAGAATCGGAAACGACCTCACCCCCTTTGGTAAACCGAAGCAGAGAAAGAGGAAGAAGCAAAGCTAGGCCATTCGATTAGGGATGTTCTCACCTGTGCGTACTATCTTCAAGAAGGAATAACCTATAGAACCTTCTTCTTTTTCGCATCTCCCAAGATCACAAATCGTCGGGCAAGTTCTCCTCCAGGCTCTCCTCTGACCACGAGTGGCGTACTCTGATATGAACCCGTCCTTGAGGTAATTGTAGAAATCATAATACCAAGGTTCCCATCGTCCTCGTAATCTTGACTGGTGATAGTTCATCATGTTCCAACTCTCGATAGTCTTCATCCAAGAAGATGAATGAGTCCCGTTCGACGGAAGGGCTCTCTGTGCTGTGGCTGGGATGTCCAATCTCTCGATGACAAGCGACTCTGTGCTTCGGTGTACTAGCATGTGTACTAGAGCGGCTGAGTATTTATTCCATAAGGGCTAGCGAGTCAGCCAAGCGATTGTAGATTCTCGGAACATGGGTGAAGGTGATCTCCCTAAAGCGCTTGATCAGGTCAATAGCAACCACTCTTACTGATGATATTCTTTACTTTCCTTGCGCGGTAAAGTAAAGAAAAAAAAGCGATAAGTAGGCTCGCTATTGCGAGCTATACGAGCTGTTTGCCTTTATACGGCTTCGCTAGCGCTCCTATGAAGTGAGGTGGTGGGCCTTCTAGAAGCTTCGCCAGAAGCAAGATGAGGTCGCTCTCCTTCGCTCGTTCCGTACTTGACTTACGAGCTCGTGTAGTACTCGCCCCTATCTCTAAAGGGGCTTATGCACTCCACTCGCTGTCTACTAAACGAGCGTTAGAGCGAGCGAAGCCTTCCATTTAGTGGCTTCCCCCCTTATCCCTCACCCTACTCTTTCATTTCCGCTTAAGCTTCCCCTGTTTGTGGGATTAATTGATTGGATACCCGAGAACCATAATCTTTACTAGGAACAGCTTCTACGACGATAGGCGTAAAGGCATGATTAGTTCCACAAATCTCACTGCACTGACCATAGTAAACCCCTTCTCTTTGTACCGAAATAGAGATCTGATTTAAACGACCAGGTACAGCATCACATTTGACACCTAAGGAAGGTACAGCCCAACTATGAGGTACATCAGCAGGTGTTACAATAATACGTAGATGAGTTTTGGCTGGTACAACCACTCTATTGTCCACTTCTAATAAACGTGATTGACCCAATTCTAGATCATCTTCTGGAATCGTATAACTGTCAAAAGTGAGTGACTGTTCATCGGAACTGTTATAGTCTGAATACTCATAAGTCCGATACCATTGATGTCCAATAGCTTTGATAGTCATGGCTGGATCTACTACTACCTCGTCCATTGAGTATAACAGAGCAAATGATGGTATAGCAATGAACATCGGGATGATACTAGGAAATATGGTCCGAAGAATCTCGATAGTAGTTCCATGAACAATCCTTTGCGGGATTGGATTTTTTTGATAGTGGAAATGCCATAAAGCGCGAACCAAGATCCGTGATACGAAAACCAAAATCAGAATGAGGAAGAAAAAGATATCGTGATGTAAGTCTATTATTCCTTGCATCATAGGTGTTGCTGCGTCTTGAAATCCTAATTGCCATGGTTCCGCAGCATCACAAGGAGCAATCGTGAGGAATAGCCATTCTAATTTCATTTGCTTTGGTTCATTTTTTAACTGCTCCCCCCAACAAGAGGAAAGACTTGTTTGTTGTAAATCGCTGGTTGGGTTTACCAATCAAGAAAGACATGGGACTCTTGGGAACAAGAGGATGTGTGAGACTTTATTTATTTGCCGAACCAGGTACGTAGTCCTTCCCTGAAATGTATTCACGCGGTTTAACTTTTATGCGTGAAAACATCCAGTTAGAAATCCACTCAAAGTTTTTATCCTTCTCTACAAAATTAATTAACATGTGGTAGAGATGTA